TAAAATTAAAAGGAATTATAGATTATAGTAAAGTTGAAAACCTCTTAATCCCATATATATATATTTTTTTTTTTGGAAGATAGGAAGAATAAAAATCCGAAAGTTCTTCTTTATGGTGATAATGCCAAAATATCAAGTCGGCTCATTCGTCTTTCTCTTGATTGTTACTACTGGCCTTTTGAATATTCTCTTTTCCTTTTTTCTTTGATTTGTTATTTTTTTATTTGTGTATAATGCAACTTTTTGCTTTTTTTATCACTGATAGGAATTTCTCTTGTTAAGACCCTATGAGTCATTTGAAACCTCAGATTCATACTAGAACCACGATGATTCAATAAAACCCTAAAGCTAAGTACAAAGATTTCTTGAGTAAAAACCCCTGGATCATCACTTATTTAATCACTAAGATAGGTATTATGACTAATAATACAAAAAAATTTGTCTGTTGGTTACACAAAATAGACATACAAGGGAGTTTCAAATAAGAAAAATCTTTCGATTTAGAACTCCTAATTTTTTTTGAAAAGCAAATTTTTTTGAATCCGATTTCGAGGTTTGAATCTTAAATATGAATCATAGTTCAAATATTTCTTGATCTTTTTTAGCTATTCCGTGTTTCAGATATCAAAAAAATATCCGACGAGGTAGAACCACCTTTATCAGGATAAGATGACAGACTCATTTTCTGTATTATCAATAGGATCAATTACAACAAGTCACACACTCATATTCCGGAAATACAGAAAGAAATTCCACGATCGAACTACCAAAAGGGGAATTAGAAATTGGAGCCCTAAAAATTCACTTTGTATTGAAAAGCTAGAACTTCCCGGTTTTTTTGGATTTCATTTTCTTGCGGATTTAATTCATTGAAATTCCATCCAGTAAAACGGAAGAATTATAAATTTCCAAAATGATAGATAGGAATACTGCAAATAAAGCCATTGCAACTCCCATCAAAGGAGTAGTTCCCCACCCAGGAGCTACTTTCCCATATTCCGAGTTCAATGGTTTCAATAAAGCCCCTACGGTAGTAGGTTTTGGACGCGATCTAGAACTACCCTCAACGGTTTGTGTAGCCATAAATCCGATTATATTCATTGAGATCTGTTGACTTTGTATACCATTCCGTTGTAAATAAATGATTTTATCATAGATCCATTGTGGTCTTAAAATTATATAATAATGGAAACAGCAACCCTAGTCGCCATCTTTATATCTGGTTTACTTGTAAGTTTTACTGGGTATGCTTTATATACCGCTTTTGGGCAACCCTCTCAACAATTACGAGATCCCTTCGAGGAACACGGAGACTAGTTGAAGTAATGAGCCTTCCTATATAGGAAGGCTCATTACTTCAATTAAGATAATGAAAAAGAATTTCACTTTTTAGTTGTAATTCTAGGAGGTTCCCGAAAAAAAATAGCGAAAAAAATTATTCCTAGAGTAGAGACTAATAGAAATGTATAAACCAATGCTTCCATAGATTCAATTGTGGTTTACAATTATAGCTTCCATACCTATTTACTTGGGATTATTTTCCCCATAACGAGAAAAAAGAAAGAGTAAAAAAAGGACAGTGATTTAAATCAAGATTGCTCTAGTATCCTATGTCAAATAAAAAAAAAAATAGATGCAAAATAGAATAAAGGAATATTGTATTAAACTCCTTGTCTTCTTGTAGTTGGGTCTCCAATTTTTTGGAATGCGCCAAATTCTACTTGAACATCCAAATCGGGGTCAATACCAGCAAAAACATCTCTGAACAAGGTTCTAGCCCCATGCCAAATGTGTCCAAAGAAGAAGAGTAGGGCAAAGGAAGCATGTCCAAAAGTAAACCAACCCCTCGGGCTACTACGAAAAACACCATCAGATTTCAAAGTAGCACGGTCTAATTCGAAAATTTCACCTAATTGAGCACGTCTAGCATATTTTTTCACAGTAGCAGGATCACTATAACTGACTCCGTTAAGTTCGCCACCATAAAACTCAACAGTTACACCTACTTGTTCAACGCTATACTTAGATTCCGCTCTTCTAAAAGGAACGTCAGCCCGAACAATTCCGTCCCCGTCTATCAAAACGACCGGAAAGGTTTCAAAAAAAGTAGGCATACGGCGTACAAAGAGTTCGCGTCCTTCTTTATCTCTAAAAATAGGGTGTCCTAACCATCCAACAGCTATTCCATCGCCGTTGTCCATTGAGCCCGCTCTAAATAATCCTCCTTTCGCTGGATTATTGCCAATGTAATCATAAAAAGCTAACTTTTCCGGAATTTTCGACCAAGCCTCTGATAAACTTTGATTTTCGGCTAGCCCAGCACTTACCCGTCGGTATATTTCTTGCTGAAAGTATCCCTGATCCCATTGATAACGGGTAGGGCCAAATAATTCGATTGGGGTAGTTGCTGAACCATACCACATAGTTCCGGCAACAACAAAAGCTGCAAAAAAGACAGCAGCGATACTACTAGAAAGAACAGTTTCAATATTGCCCATACGTAATCCTTTGTATAGACGTTGAGGCGGACGAACACTAAGATGGAATAAACCCGCTAATATGCCTAATGTCCCTGCAGCAATATGATGAGAGGCTATTCCTCCTGGAACAAAAGGGTCAAAACCTTCCACGCCCCATGCTGGACTTACAGGTTGTACTTTTCCAGTTAGTCCATAAGGATCGGATACCCATATTCCGGGACCGTACAAGCCTGTTACATGAAATGCACCAAAACCAAAACAAGCCACCCCGGACAGAAATAAATGAATTCCAAAAATCTTAGGCAAATCCAAAGAAGGTTTTCCTGTACGTTCATCACAAAATATTTCTAGATCCCAATATACCCAATGCCAAATAGCTGCCAAAAAGCACAAGCCAGAAAACACAATATGCGCTCCGGCCACACCTTCGTAACTCCAAATGCCAGGATCCGTTATAGTCCCCCCTGTAATACTCCAACCGCCCCATGAATTGGTTATTCCTAAACGTGTCATGAAAGGTATAACGAACATACCCTGTCGCCACATTGGATCAAGAACGGGGTCAGAGGGATCAAAAACTGCTAATTCATATAGAGCCATCGAACCCGCCCAACCAGCAACCAGAGCTGTATGCATGATATGGACAGAAATCAATCGGCCGGGATCATTCAATACGACGGTATGAACACGATACCAAGGCAAACCCATGGAAATACCTCTTTATCAAAGAAAAATGACACTATGTAACTTTATTGCATTGGAAAAGACTATGACTGTGCAATGGATCCTTTTTGTTCAACGGATTATCTCGGAACAAGGGTTAATTTTTGTTCTATTTTGTTGGTAATAATGGAATAATTATGTTTATAGGAACAAAGAGAAACAAATCTATTCTATACCCGATAAGTAGAAATACGCAATGGGGAGTTGATCCTATCTTCTATCAGTAAATGTTTTCATACTTGTTCATTATTGGAAGGCTATATTGGTAAGAATTTTCTCTTAAACTAACCCTTTCTAATCTATGCAGAAAATATAATAAATAGATGATATTAAAAACCTTAATTAGAATTATTACGTTTCCACATCAAAGTGAAATAGAGTACTTAATTATTATTTTTTCTTTCATTTAATGCCTATTGGTGTTCCAAAAGTTCCCTTTCGAAGTCCTGGAGAGGAAGATGCATCTTGGGTTGACGTATAGTGCGACTTGTCAGATATATTGGGTCATATGGGATTTCCCCGTTCTCTCTCCCGATTGAGATATCCTCCCTTTCGCCCAAGAAAGATTGTTTTAATCATCCAAAAATTGGAGCGTGAAATGCAATTAGATTCATTTTTTAGTTTTTTTAGGGGGATTCAGATTAATATTATCAATTAGAATAATTTATGGTTGGCTCGGTTGGACCAAAAAAATGAAGTATCCAGGCTCCGTTTATAAAAACCCCAACTCCAATTGAAAAATATATTGCAGATTACTGCTTGTATTATAATTCCATAGTTTATTTACTTTAACTTTTAAAATAAAATAAAAGATATTAAGTAAATAAAAAAGGGGAAAATCTTAAAAAAAAGCGGTATTGGAAACATTTGTTCTATATGTGCAAATCGAAATCGGGTAGATCTTTAACCCGGAGTAGAGCATAAACCTAAAAAATAAAAAAGACCTAGTCAAGAACAAGAAAATGACATCGTGATTTGGATTGGATCTCGATGATATGATACATCAATGAGAAGTAAGTTCGATTAGTCAATTTTTTTTTTTCAATTTTTAGTTAAATTTTCTTCTATTTTAATTCTAGAAATATTCTTCTATTATTATATATTATATGGGTAATTAGAGAATTTCGGGGAAGAAGAAAAAAAAGTAATCTTTTTTGAAAAATCGAAAAGGAAACTCTTGATTATTGTTGAAACGATTTCTATGAAAAATAAAAAAGGATATAGAATCTACACATTGATTTTTTTTTTCACAATTTTTTTTGAACCGTATGCATCAAAAGGTGCATGTACGGTTCCTAAGGGATAGACTTTTCCCCTAATCAACCGACTTTATCGAGAAAGATTACTTTTTTTAGGCCAAGAAGTCGATAGCGAGATCTCAAATCAACTTATTGGTCTTATGGTATATCTCAGTATCGAAGATGATACCAAGGATTTGTATTTGTTTATAAATTCTCCCGGCGGATGGGTAATACCTGGAATAGCTATTTATGATACCATGCAATTTGTTCGACCAGATATACATACAATATGCATGGGGTTAGCTGCTTCAATGGGATCTTTTATTCTAGTCGGAGGAGAAATTACCAAACGTTTAGCATTCCCTCACGCTTGGCGCCGATGAGTTTTTTATTTTCGAGAAAAAAGAAGACTATGCCTTCACCATATGAAATATTAAGTAATAATAGCATGGCACTTTGAATTCGATATGAGATATTTTTTCTTTATTTTCTTTTCAAAACCTTCAATTATGTATCGGAAGAGCAGTATGAGATGAAGAGTATTCCCGATTTCTTTTTTTTTTTATTTTCTATTTCTATCGGGAGTCCATTTCAGCGTCACAAACTTTTTTTTCATAAAAAAAAGACTCTATTTAAATTTAATCTATTTAATTTATGTTTGAAAAAGTACAAAAAAAAATTTCGTATTTTTCGGATCAAAAAGAAACTTTGGGATTGCTGAACTACAGACAAAAAAAATATATAAAGCAACGGAACCATCATAGTATTTTTCAGTTACTACGAAAAGAAGGGTGGTAATTGGATAATTTACTGATTTGGATCTGATCGATTCGATATTTTTTCTTTATTCAACGGAAAATGAAAGTAAATTCCATTGTATAGCCGTATGCAATACGAAAAAGATGCACGTACGGTTATTCAATCCTTATTCTGTATTTTTTCTTTTCACCGCATTGCGCGAGATAGAAAAACTTTTTTTATAGTATATCATCAGGGTAATGATTCATCAACCCGCGAGCTCTTTTTATGAGGCTCAAACCGGAGAATTTATCCTGGAAGCGGAAGAACTTTTGAAATTGCGCGAAACCCTCACAAGGGTTTATGTACAAAGAACGGGCAAACCCTTATGGGTTGTATCCGAAGATCTGGAAAGGGATGTTTTTATGTCAGCAACAGAAGCCCAAGCTCATGGAATTGTTGATCTTGTAGCGGTCGAATAAAAGGAATAAAAATAGTTTTAAACATTTGAAATTTTATCTTGTTACTAGATTTAACATTCTATTATGGATTTAATATTCTATTAACTATAAAATACATTCGGTTAGGATTGATCTAAACCAGCCCATTATGTATATGATTCAGCATGCCAACTATTAAACAACTTATTAGAAACACAAGACAGCCAATCAGAAATGTTACGAAATCCCCCGCTCTTCGGGGATGCCCTCAGCGCCGAGGAACATGTACTAGGGTGTATGTGTGACTCGTTCAGATTATGAGCTGGAAGAAAAGCAAATGAAGGGGAATAATTTTTCCAGTATCAATGATCAGTACTGGCGAATAGTATAACAAAAAAACTCCAGTCACTAGCTAAAATGAAAAAAAAAAAAGACCTATTTATCTATTGGGTATGAAATTTATGGTTTCTATTGGTATAAATCAAATCGAATTTAAGATAGGAAAAAATTTCCTATTGGTAGCGAACGTTATCCATTTAGCAGGAAATCTTATTTTAAGAGCAAAAAAAAATCTGCTCCCATTTTTGCAAGAACGGACTAATAGGGTCAGATATCCAACTAACCCTCAAAATTAAATACCGTTACTGTATAGGTGGATCTCATTGTGAAAGGCCTATTACTGGATAATTCATGGGTAGAGCCTAAAAGTTTGAACTGTACAAGTTATCAATAAGATTCCGTAAATTTAGGAATTAAGGAAGGGGCTCCGGTATATAGAGAGGACCTCACCGTTTTAAAAGTAACCATAGAAACGAAGGAACCCACTATTTTTTTAATCATTTATATTTAACTTGAATTTCCATTTTTTTGTACATTAATACAAATACAATTTCTGATTTTTTTTCTTGTTTCAAGGAGAAATATCAAAAAAAATAGTGGTTGGGAAGGTTATAGTAGCAAAAGCCATTGGAATTTTTTTTTTATACATTGGAAAAATCCGTTTTGTTATTAATAGACCAGGGGAAGAAAAGAATAACTCAAAGAAAGAAAATCAATTAGTTATTCATCAAAGTTTCAATTATTCAATGACTAGAGTTAAACGGGGATATATAGCACAAAGACGCAGAAAAAAAATTCGTTTATTTGTATCAAGCTTTCGAGGGGCTCATTCAAGACTTACTCGAACTATTGCTCAACAAAAAATAAGAGCTTTGGTTTCGTCTCATCGGGATAGAGATAGGCAAAAGAGAGATTTTCGCCGTTTGTGGATCACTCGAATAAACGCAGTAATTCGAGAAAGGGGGGTATACTATAATTATAGTAAATTTATACATGATCTGTACAAGAAAAAGTTGCTTCTTAATCGTAAAATACTTGCACAAATAGCTATATTAAATAGGAATTGTATTTTTATGATTTTCAACGAAATCATACAAAAAGAAGATTGGAAAAAAGAATATCTCGAAACGATTTAAATGAAGTTCCCCGGAGTTTATTCTCCGGGAGTATCAGAGTAGAAATTAATCTGATAAAATACGATAAATAAATAAAAATCAACAAATCCATTCAAAAAAAAAAAATTCCCAAATTTGATATTATCTTACGACGTGACAATCAAATCTAGCTTCGTCTAGATTCTAGTATTTTTTTAGAACAAAACTGCAATCCGTGCTTGAATTCAGATTCCATTTTTGATTTAATTATTAATTAAATCAAAAATAAGTCTATTATTCTATTTATTTTTGGTTCTAAAACTAGCAGTTCTAGTAGTCGACTCGGTTCTTTCAAATTGTTTCTCATTATTAAGAAAAGGTAACAAAGATAAAATACGAGCTTGTTTTATAGCAATAGTAATTAATCGTTGTTGTTTCAAGGTCAATCTATTCACTCGCCTAGATAAAATTTTTCCTTGTTCGCTAATAAATCGACTAATTAAACTCATATTTCTATAATCAATTCGATCCCCCGATCCAATCGGGGGCAAACGCCTACGAAAAGATCGCTTGGATTTAATAAAGGGTCGCTTGGATTTATCCATAGTTTGTTTAGTTTATTCCTTATACATATCGAAAATCCTATTTCTTAATTCGAATTTTTTTAGGTCCAGCCAAAATAGGATTTGATTTGTTTATTTCTATTTTTTNAATTAAATAATAAATATGAAAATTGTTTTGTTCCTTTACTTGAAAAGATACTAGATAGATGTTCAGCTCGATCTATTTCTTTATCTCTCCATGAATTGTATGTTTATAACAATAGGGACAGAATTTTCGCAATTCCAACCGACTGGGCGTATTGTGTCGATTCTTTTGAGTAATATATCTAGAAACGCCCCTTGATAACCTCTTAACACTTTTTCGAACACAACCAGTACATTCCAAAATCACTTTTACTCGGACATCTTTACCCTTAGCCATGAGCCTCCTTTGAATATTTGATTCAAGCAACTTTTCTACTTTTCTTGAAGAAAGGAAAAGAAAAAATAGAAAAGTTGCTAATTTAAAATACAATTACAATTCGAAAGATTTTGTTGAAATCAATTGAGTAATAATATATAAGTAAAGAAATACTAGGTAATCAAATTCAAAAAGTTTATAACTAGAATTTCAAATCACAGCATTTTTTTTCGTTTAAGCATCTTGTATAATACGCTTACCCTAGACCCGCATTTTCATTTCCATTCGAACCTGAACCCAAGTTTTGATGAAGTTGATTCCACCTTTCTTCTTTATTTATTAATAAACTAATCCTATTTCTTTTTTTATTAGAAAATAAAAAGAGGGGAGGAGTTAGTCACAGATAGTTGATTCTATCTATAATCTTCGTTACCCCCTTCCCATATCAAAAACTAGAATTAAAAAAAAGGGAATGTCAACGCATCTGGAAAAAAACGATTGATTTCTATTAATAAACCGGCTAAAGACCCAAACCATAAAGTACTTAATACCGGTGCCACGGAAAGATATGTTTTGAAATCTCGCATTGAAAATCCTCCTTTTTCATTTCTTTAATATAGAAATATTAAATATATAAAATTAATACAGATCTAATCTATGATTCGATATATATAGTTAAAAACTACTTGTGTTTGTACACAAAATCCCTAAGCTAAGTCAAAAAAAATCTACATTAAAATCGACTTAACTTACTTATACTTATAGTAGATAAGATATTTTTTTTTAAGAAAAATAATAGCATTACCGAAAAGTTTCGTTTACGACAGATTTTTCATATACATAAATATACAAATCCTTTCTATTATACCTTATATGAGAAGAGACCAAAAAGAAGAGGAAATAGCGAAGCAAATTCAATTATGAATTTATATGGGAAATCGGGATGTGGAAAACAAGACAAGGATTCTTTACAATTACATTATAAAACCCAATTGAATTGAAAGGGATGTAGCGCAGCTTGGTAGCGCGTTTGTTTTGGGTACAAAATGTCACGGGTTCAAATCCTGTCATCCCTACCTAATTACTTTTACTCTAAGAAGTAAGGAGGAATTAATTGAAATTTTGATTCAAATTGAACAGACGTAATCTTTCATTTTGTTTATGATACTCTATATGATAGATAGTGTATCCATGCAAGATATATTTTGAGTTATCAAAAAAAACCTTCTTTCCAGCCTTATCTATTGGGATAAGAAAGCGCTCTTAGTTCAGTTCGGTAGAACGTGGGTCTCCAAAACCCGATGTCGTAGGTTCAAATCCTACAGAGCGTGATTCCATTCTTATTAGTTCAAATTTAATTATCGAATTAGACTGAAATAAATGAACAGTAATCGAAGCTAAAATTGACCTCCTCCTTTCTCGAATCCACAGGAGGTCAATCAAAAAAGATTGATTAATGAATCAAAGATCCAACTGATCACCACGTCTGTATTGTAAATATGCAGTTACAAATAATCCAGCCAAAGTAATAGGAATTAGGCCTAAGACGATTCCAAATAGAAAAACTTCAATCATTTCAATTCGTTTGAAAAAAAAAAAAGATAAAGGTAATATCTATCCCTAAATAGTAATCTGAATTGCCCACGAATCTCAATAACCAAAAATTCTCGATTGCTGCAGTAAAGACCTATAACATAAGCTGAATCCCACAAAAGCATTTCTTGAGTTGTTCATTCAATTAATTTCAAATAAGCCCTATCTTATTTAGACCTATAAATAGAGCAGAGGTTATAGTTAAAGCCGCTAGTAAAAAACCGAAATAACTGGTTAGAGTAGGCATGAAGGAGCTAACTAAAATATGTTCTTTTTATACATATATTTCTAAAGCACGTACCTAAGTTTCGTTTTAGAAAGAGAATACGCAAAAATCTCAATTTAAATAATAAGTTCAATTGGAAGTTTTTGATTCATCAACTATTACA